TACTGTTATTATACCTATCAAAGCTATTAGCTTCATTATGTAAGGTATAACTACGAAAAGAGGAAGAAGTCGAGCAACAAGAAAAATTCCCGCTGCTACCATGGTAGCAGCATGTATTAGAGCCGAAATAGGGGTAGGTCCTTCCATGGCATCCGGTAACCACACATGAAGGGGAAATTGCGCCGATTTAGCAATTGCACCGGAAAATAATAGGAAAGCACACAAGGTAACAAATAAAAAATGAACCTCATTATCATTATTATAAATAAAGTTATTGAATATTTCAAACAAATCCTGAAATTCGAAACTGCCTGTTATCCAATAAAGACCTAAAATTCCTAATAATAAAGCAAAATCGCCTACACGATTAGTTACGAATGCTTTTTGACAAGCATTGGACACAATAGGTCGTGTGAACCAAAAACCTATTAATAGGTAAGAGCACATTCCAACCAATTCCCAAAAGATATAAATTTGTATTAAATTCGAACTGGTAACTAATCCCAGCATTGAAGTATTGAAAAAACTCATATAAACAAAAAATCTCAAATAGCCTTGATCATGAGACATATAACTGTCACTATAAACAAGAACCAAAATTCCAACCGTAGTAATTAATATTAACAAAATAGAAGTAAGTGGGTCAATCAAGTGCCCGAACTCTAAGGAAAAATCATTGTTGATGGTCCAAGACCATACATATTGATAAATGGAACTGCTATTTATTTGCTGAATAAACAGATCGGTCGAAAAAACCATAACTATACTTAACAATAAAACACTCGGAAAAGCCCATATACGGTGAAGTTTTTTTGTTGACACCGGAAAAAGTAGGAGTCCCATTCCTATTAACATAGGGACTGGAAGTGTAACGAAAGATATAATCCATAAATATTGATATGTATGTTCCATAAAAAAAAATCTTATTATTTTTAATTAATAAAAATGAATTCTTTCTTGTTTATGATTCATTGACTCTTATCTCTTTTAAATTTTTAAAGAATCAGTCAATCAAAAAAAAAAAATGAATTAAGTTTAACTTATTTTATAACTGTCTTGACAATTATTATTTTTAATCACTATAGAGCCTTTGATGCCTTCAATCCAATTTAAAGAAGTACCAGGGAGATAAAAATGTGTAAATTTTGACTGATCTAGTTTAGATCATATGCTTGGACTGGATGATGTATCAAGGTATATACATTAAATTAGATAAGATTTTTCAATTTTCCATTTTAAAGAATTTTAAAGTCCGGGACAGAACTCGAAACTTTTTTGTTATATGATATGTCCATAAATCAATACCTAATGGGGTTGCTAAACCTTAACACAAATTTTCTACCTAACGAAACCCTAAAGATTAATACAATAAAATAGTTTCAGAAATCCCTTAAATGGAATGTTGAAATTGGAATTGAAAAATTGAAAAAATTCATTTTTTTTTTTCATTAATTTGAATTGAATGTTTCTAAAAAAATATTAGATTGAATTAACTCCTTCAAGCTCGCCGATTGAATAAAAAAGGGTTATTATAATTTTTAGCAAGCCGCCATGGTGAAATCGGTAGACACGCTGCTCTTAGGAAGCAGTGCTAGAGCATCTCGGTTCGAGTCCGAGTGGCGGCATAACATTTTTTAATTATCTAATTATTAAAAGGATAGAATAAATCCTATAATGAATTCAATTCTGTATGTATAATTATGGATAATTAAAGCATTCCCCCCCTTTTTTTTTTATGATATTTTTGACTTTAGAACATATATTAACTCATATATCTTTTTCGGTCGTTTCAATTGTAATTATAATTTATTTTCTAACCTTATTAGTCAATGAATTCGTGGGACTCTATGATTCGTCAGAAAAAGGCATGTTAACTACTTTTTTCTGCCTAACAGGATTACTAATTATTCGTTGGATTTATTCGGGGCATTTACCAATAAGTGATTTATACGAATCATTAATATTTCTTTCATGGATTTTCTCTATTATTCATATGGTTCCATATTTTAAAAAACATAAAAATTATTTAAGCACAATAACCGCACCAAGTACTTTTTTTACTCAAGGCTTTGCTACTTGGGGTCTTTTAACCGACATGCATCAATCTAAAATCTTAGTACCTGCTCTCCAATCCCAGTGGTTAATAATGCACGTAAGTATGATGGTATCGGGCTATGCAGCTCTTTTATGTGGATCATTATTGTCAGCAGCACTTCTAGTAATTACATTTCGAAAAGTCATAAGAATTGTTGGTAAAAACAATAATTTATTAAATGATTCATTTCCCGTTGATGAGATCCAATACATGATGGAAAAAAGCAATATTTTAAAAAATACTTTTTTTCCTTCTTCTAGGAATTATTACAGGTTTCAATTGATTCAACAATTAGATCATTGGGGTTTTCGTATTCTTAGTATAGGGTTTCTTTTTTTAACCATAGGTATTCTTTCAGGAGCAGTCTGGGCTAATGAAGCATGGGGATCATATTGGAATTGGGACCCAAAAGAAACTTGGGCATTTATTACTTGGACCATATTCGCAATTTATTTCCATACTCGAACAAATAAGAATTTGGAAGGTTTAAATTCTGCAATTGTCGCTTCTATCGGTTTTCTTATAATCTGGATATGCTATTTTGGAGTTAATTTATTAGGAATAGGACTACATAGTTATGGTTCATTTACATTAATATCTAATTGAATTGAAGAAAGAGTTTGATAAATATAACCATAAGACAGCTTAACATATATATAAGAAGCTTCAGGTAAGTCGTTGAGAACCTTTTGAATCACTCCATTACTTGAGTCAAGTAATGGAGTGATTCAAAAGGTTCTCGCAAATGCTAAACATATCCGGTTACAATTCCGTTTTTTTTTTTATTTTCAATTTTAAAAAATTTTAAAATTAAGATAAAATTAAGAGAAGTTTTTTTTTTTTTTTCATTGTATAACAATTTTTCATTTTTAAAAATCATTAAAAATCACAGGATTACTTTTTTGATTTTTTATTTTATTTATAATAACTACCTATAAAAAAAAATTATCTATAAAAATAATTAGATAGAATAGCTTCGACCTTGTCAACTGATAATGAGAAAATGAAATCCGGATAAATCCCAATACTGATTACAGGCAGAAGGATAGTAATCAAAACAAATAATTCTCGTGGTCCAGAATCAAAAAAATAAGAATTTGTGGCATTAAACAGCTTGTATCCATAGAACATCTGGCGTAACATAGATAATAAATAAATAGGAGTCAATATCGTTCCAACTGCCGTTCCAAAAGTAATTAGTATTTTTGGCATTAAAAAATATTTTTTGGCGGTAATTATTCCAAAAAATACTACCAATTCCGCAAAAAAACCGCTCATGCCCGGTAATGCAAGAGAAGCTAATGATAAGATACTGAACATCATAAATATTTTTGGCATTAGGGTAGCCATTCCACCCATTTCGTCAAGATAAAGAAGACGTATTCTATCATAACTTGTTCCTGACAAGAAAAAAAGCGCAGCGCCAATAAATCCATGAGATATTATTTGTAAAATGGCCCCGTTGAGTCCCATATCGCTTATAGAGCAAATTCCTATAATTGTGAAACCCATATGAGATACAGAAGAATAGGCTATTCTTTTTTTTAAATTTTTTTGACCAGAAGATGTTGAAGCTGCATAGATTATTTGTATTGCGCCTACTATTATCAACCAAGAAGAAAATATAGAATGGGCGTGGGATAATAATTCCATATTTATTCGAACCAATCCATATGCTCCCATTTTTAATAAGATTCCAGCTAAAAGCATACAAGTACTATAATGTGCTTCTCCATGGGTGTCTGGTAGCCATGTATGTAAGGGTATAATCGGTGATTTGACAGCAAAAGCAATAAGAAATCCAATATAGAATAGTATTTCCAAGGTCACAGGATATGATTGATTAGCTGATGTTTCAAAATTGAATCTTGGTTCATTGGAAGCATAGAAAGCGATACCTAAGGCTCCCATTAATAAAAAAACAGAACTTCCTGCAGTATACAAAATAAATTTTGTAGCTGAATACAGACGTTGCTTTCCCCCCCACATGGATAGAAGTAGATAAACAGGAATTAATTCTAACTCCCACATGATGAAAAAAAGTAAAAGATTTTGAGAAGAAAATAATCCTATTTGACCACTATACATTGCTAACATCAAAAAATGAAATAATCGGGAATCCCGAGTAATTGGCCGAGCCGCTAAAGTAGCTAAAGTGGTGATAAATCCTGTCAGTAAAATAGGTCCTATAGAAAGTCCATCTATTCCTAATCTCCAGTAAAAATCAAAAAAATTAATCCATTTATAATACTCTGTCAATTGGATTAAGGGGTCGTCCAATTGGAAATAATAAGAGAATGCGTAGGTCATTAAAAGGAGTTCTAGTACACATATAAATATAGTATACCACCTAATTACCTTATTTCCTCTATGAGGTAAAACGAAAATCAAGAAACCCGCGGATATTGGTAAAACTACAAATATTGTTAACCAAGGAAAAGAATTCGTGGTAAAGACAAGATACACTTGGACAAGAAAAACCCGTACTCGAAAACCTAATTTATTTTTTTTTTTTTTTATTATTATTATTTTTTTTTTTTTTAGTACGGGTTTTTGTCGGTAAACAAAAAATCAAATGTATTCAAGTGGTTTTTTCTGGAAAATATCAATAAGCTAGACCCATGCTTCGAGTTGTTTCATGCCATAGATAAACTCGAACACTCAAGAAATCAGTTGGACAGGCGGATTCACATCTCTTACAGCCAACACAGTCTTCCGTTCTTGGAGCAGAAGCTATTTGCTTAGCTTTACACCCATCCCAAGGTATCATTTCTAATACATCCGTGGGGCATGCCCGGACACATTGAGTACACCCTATACATGTATCATAGATTTTTACTGAATGTGACATTGGATCTATAATTTTTTTTTTTGAACGTCATAGATTTTCGATCTAGTAAATTTTTAAATGAATCATATATTTAAACACCAGATGAATCAATGATTTATCCAAATTTGTCTATTCAATTTCGGATCGACTCATGAGATAGAACCAAGATACTTTAATTTCTTACGTTTTCGTAAACATTATCAGATACGCTATGTATCATACATGTCAATTCAAATTAATGAATCTAAATATTTTATATGATTAATACTACTTATTCAACAAATTCAATTGATTGATACGGATTGATTTTCTATTACGATAAATTGACGAAACTATAGCCGGCCCGATAGCTGCTTCAGCGGCTGCGATAGATATAACAAAAATTGATAAAATATTTCCTTTTAATTGGCGACTATCAAAAAAATCAGAAAATGTTACGAAATTCATATTGACGGCATTCAGCATAAGTTCAAGACACATAAGGGCTCTAACCATATTTCGACTCGTGATCAATCCATAGATACCGATAGAAAATAAATAAGCACTCAAAACAAGCACATGTTCGAGCATCATCGTCCAACTCCTTATTGATTTCGATTTATTTCAATATGAACAATGAACAACAATTTAACATCAACAGATTAGATTGACTAGAATAAGAATATCACAAGTACAAAACAAAAAAATAGATTGGAATATAGATCGAATAAAAGAATTTATATCTTTAGTTTTGGAATTATTATATGAATAATCTTCAAATATATGTGATAACATAGAACAAAGTTTGATTTGGATTGCGATTGCCAATTTTAAAGATTTATTACTGACGAGCCGTGGCAATCGCACCTATCAAAGCAACTAAAAGAATTATTGAAATGAATTCAAATGGAAGAAAAAAATCTGTTGATAAATGAATTCCAATTTGTTGACCATTACTTACTAAATCTTGCTCTATAATCTGGTTTGCTCTTGTAGTCCAAATAATCCCATACCATGTTGTATCTGGAATAATAGTAATTAGTAAAACAAAAAGACTTGTACAAATTAGGGAAGTAAGACCATTCCCAACAGTCCAAAGATTCAAATCTTTGTAATATTCTGAACCATTCATGAACATCACAGCAAATAAAATTAAAACATTTATAGCTCCCACATAAATAAGGAGCTGTGCCGCAGCTACAAAATGAGAGTTTGATAAAATATAGAATAAGGATATACAAACAAGAACCAATCCCAATGAAAAGGCAGAAAAAATTGGATTGGTAAGTAATACCACTCCTAGACCTCCTAATATAAGACCTAATCCTAGAAAGACTAAAAGAAAATCATGTATTGGTCCAGGTAAATTCATTGTACGTAAAATAAAAGATAAAAAAATCCAATTCTTTTTTTTTTCATGACTTTATTGACCCGACCAGGAGAAACTTATTTAGAATGGGTTCCTAATTGAATTAAATCCTAAAAGGTTTAAATTACTGTAGTACCACTATCGGACTAATCTCATTCTTTCTCGAAATAGAAATAAAAATTGACACTTTCATTTTTATTTCTATTTCGAAATAATTATGGATAGAATTATGACTATATTAATTGATATTGATTTTCAATCCAAATTAAGCTGCGCTGCAATTCTTACCAATCAATCAAATCCAATCGCTAGTTGGGATTTGTAGCTTTTGTAGTTATTGACCAAACAAAATGAAAAAAAAAAAAAAGATTTCAGACTTTTAGATCAAACCTAGATCTTTGTTTAATGATTAAAAATGATTCTTCAATCAATCTTTAATCAAAGGGGGTTTGCCCATTTTGATTAAAGATTGAGGTGAATTCAAAATTGTTCGAATTGTATAATCGTCAATTACTGACATTGGTAAACGACCTAAAGCAATTTGGTTATAATTCAATTCGTGACGATTATAGGTAGAAAGTTCATATTCTTCAGTCATTGATAAACAATTAGTTGGACAATACTCAACACAGTTGCCACAAAATATACAGATTCCGAAATCAATACTGTAATTAAGCAATCGTTTCTTTCGAATATTCGTTTCCAATTCCCAATCAACAACAGGTAAATCTATAGGACATACACGAACACATACTTCACAAGCAATGCATTTATCAAATTCAAAATGGATTCGACCGCGGAAACGCTCCGATGTTATTAATTTTTCATAAGGATATTGAATAGTTACAGGTAAACGATTTACGTGGGATAAGGTAGTCATAAAACTTTGACCAATGTACCTTGCAGCCCGTATAGTTTGTTGACCATAATTCATGAACCCAGTTACCATAGGGAACATATCGTGAATCTCTATGAATAATTTTATATTTGTTTCTTTATCTTGTTTGAGACAAACTATAAATATAGAAAAAGATTACTTTATAGTGAAAAGAGTTGGGAAGAGGTTGTTAATAATAGATTGCCAAGAGAAATAGGTAAAAGAAATTTCCATCCAAGATTTAATAGTTGGTCCATTCTTAGTCTAGGTAAAGTCCATCTTGTTGTGATAGGAATGAACAAGAACAAATAAGTTTTAACCAATGTAATAAGGATACCCATTGTTGTTCCAAAGACTCTACCTACTTTATTTATTTCAAAATCAAAAAACTCCGGAACGGATATGTACGGAATAGAGATATTCCAACCGCCCAAGTAAAGAACTGTTACAAATAATGAAGAGACTAATAAGTTTAGATAGGAAGCAACATAAAATAAACCAAATTTGATACCCGAATATTCGGTTTGATAACCTGCTACTAATTCTTCTTCTGCTTCTGGTAAATCAAAAGGTAATCTCTCACATTCTGCTAGGGAAGAAATGAAAAAAATGATAAATCCTATAGGTTGACGCCACAAATTCCATCCTCCAAAACCATATTTTGATTGTGCCTCAACTATATCAACTGTACTCGAACTGTTAGATAATCATAGTCGGTGATGACATCACTGTTCCCATCGCTATTACAGAACCATACATGAGATTTTCACCTCATATGGCTCCTCGAAGGCCATAAATAAATCTAAGGACCAGATCGTATTATTTATCTCGATAGATTTGTAGGATAGATAGGATCCAAATCTATCAGATGCCCCCCAATTCCCAAATTTGACCAATGTAATTCTGTCTGTTATAATACTAAAATAAAGTACTTCTGAATTGATCTCATCTTTTAAGAATTTCCATTTTTCTTTCTTGAGCAATAACTAAAATCTTTCAATAAAATACTTCTTGTAGAAATACCAATAAATATTTCAACCTATCATTTTCGATTACGAAAAAGAATTAGACATTCCATTAGTTCATGAATTATGACACGAATTCCATTTCTATGAATATCGATATAGGAAAGAAAGAATAAAAAGGATCTCTTTTTTTTTTCTATTGTAATTCTATTCTTTTTTTTTGTTCCTATTCTTCCTTCTAAAAAAAAAAAGGAAAGGATTAGTTCGTTCCTGATAGTTATTTGTTTAATTGGTGGATAGGAGCGTACTCTGGATCGGAATCATGGGGAGTACTGCCTGATCATTTCTACTAATTTAAAGCCCCAATTAATATTCTTTTATTTTGGATAATTCTATTACTAATCTTTTATGTATCTTGGTGTTCCTAACCATCCACTCATCTTTATTTTTACTCAACTGCTCGGTAGCATTACAGTAATATATATATATAAATGATAGTAAAAACTCAATAAGGTTGATTCTTTGAGCCCGCTTTCAAGCCAGGATGACTAATCAACCAATTTTGGGACAAATGATCTCATCTTCTTATGTTTATTTCTGCTTTACTGTTGTACATAAGAAATGAGTCTCGATTTTTTTTACTGCAAATTTAGAAGCTGTTTTCTTTCACTCATATAACTATCTAATTTAGTTCATCAATCTAAATGATGAATAAAAAAATAAAGATATATATTCAATTAATTTCACCTTCTTCCTAATAAAGAAAAAAGGAATAGGGAAAAATTTATGTTTCAACGAATCGCACGTAGAGATATGGATAATACACAGAGAGTTAATGGTATTTCATAACTAATCGATTGAGCGGCAGCTCGTAGACCACCTAAAAAGGAATATTTATTATTTGATCCATATCCTGACATAAGAAGTCCAACGGGAACAATGCTTGAAATGGCAATCCACAAAAAGACGCCGATATTTAGATCCGCTAAAACAAAGTGATAGCTAAAAGGAATTACTGAATAGCTTAATAGAGTTGATATGGCTGCTATGGATGGTCCGATACTGAATAAACGAGTATCTCCTCTAGATGGAAAAATATTTTCTTTGAAAAGTAGTTTTGTTCCATCCGCTAGAGCTTGAAGAACTCCAAAAGGACCGGCATATTCAGGTCCAATACGTTGTTGTATCCCTGCAGATATTTCTCTTTCTAACCACACAATTACTAGTATGCCTATCGTGATTCCCAATACAAGAATAAAAATAGGGACAAGCATCCATATAATTCCATAGACCTCATTTAAGGATTTCAATCTGGAAAAAGAATTGATAGCTTGTACTGTTGTTGTATCAATTATCATTTCAACGATCAACTTCCCCCATAATAATATCTATGCTACCTAGTATTGTCATAATATCAGCCAATTTCATTCTTTTAATTAATTGAGGAAGAATTTGCAAATTGATAAAACCCGGCGGGCGAATTTTCCATCTCCAAGGAAAACTGCTCTGATCCCCTATCAGAAAAATCCCCAACTCCCCCTTTGGTGCTTCAACTCTAACATAAAGTTCTTGTTTTGGCAATTCAAAGGCGGGAGAAGTTTTTTTACTAATAAATCGATATTCAAAATCATTCCATTCTCGATTCCTTTCTCTATCAAAACTTCGAGTTTCTAAATTTTCATAAGGCCCCCCTGGAATGCCTTCCAAAGCCTGTTGAATAATTTTTACGGATTCCGTCATTTCACCAATTCGGACTAAATAACGAGCTAACGAATCCCCTTCTTTTTGCCACTGGACTCCCCAATCAAATTCGTCATAACACTCATAATGATCAACTTTACGAAGATCCCATCGTACTCCGGAAGCTCGTAGCATTGGTCCTGATAAACCCCAATTTATTGCTTCCTCTGCACTAACAATACCTATTCCTTCAACTCGTTCTAAAAAAATAGGATTTCGCGTAATAAGTTTCTGATATTCAGCAACTCCTGTTAAAAAATAATCGCAGAAATCCAAACATTTATCTAGCCAGCCATGAGGTAGATCAGCTGCTACTCCTCCGATACGAAAATAATTATGCATCATTCTCATACCAGTGGCAGCTTCGAATAAATCATATATTAACTCTCTTTCTCTAAAAATATAGAAGAAAGGAGTCTGCCCACCAATATCTGCCATAAAAGGGCCAAGCCATAACAGATGAGAAGCTATACGACTCAACTCCAACATAATTACTCTGATATAGCTAGCTCTTTTAGGTACTTGAATATTTCCCAACTGTTCCGGTCCATTTATTGTTATCGCTTCTGTAAACATAGTAGCTAAATAATCCCAACGTGTTACATAAGGCAAATATTGTATAATTGTTCGGTTTTCCGCAATTTTTTCCATCCCTCTGTGTAAATAACCTAATATTGGTTCGCAGTCAATAACATCTTCACCGTCTAGACTAAGGATGAGTCGAAGAACGCCATGCATTGATGGGTGGTGGGGACCCATATTGACTATCATAAAGTCCTTTCTTGTAGCTGGTACATTCATAGGGGGTTCCTCGATTTATTTTTCCATGAATTACTGAAAACGAAAAAAAGTTCATCAAAATTCAAGTTCAAGATCTAATAAATCAAATAATAATAATAAAAAAAAAAAAAAGACTCTTCACATTAACGAGTTTTTGATTCCCGAATGTTCAACTGGCTAATTAATTCTTTATAACGTACTCCATTTTTCTTTGCCAAATAAGACAGTAATCGTTGGCGTTTTCCTAGAATTTTGCGTAAACCTCTTTGAGATAAATAGTCTTTTCTATGCAATTCCAAATGTGAAGTAAGTCTTCGTATCTTATTAGTAAAACTTACTATTTGAAATTCAACGGATCCCTTGTTTTCTTTTTTGTCTTCTTGTGAAATAATTGAAATGAATGCACTTTTTACCATAAAATGAAATCCCCCTCCTCCCGCCTTTTTAAGATAGTTTTATTGATCAGTAATAATAAATAATGGAATATTAAATAAGAATGTCAGTTCGTTTGAATTTGGTATACACAATAATCTTCAATTCATTAGGAATTCCTAATTTTGTCAAATAAAATTTATCATTAATCAATCCAATTTTTTTTTATTCGGTTAGAAATACATAAAGGATGGTATATTTCTTCCCTTACAAAAGAAAAAAAAATCATATCTATATCTAAAAATCTAAAACGAAAAATTGGATTGATTCATTTCTAGATCGAATTGATACATGATTGAATTCCATATATCAGAATGGAATATGGGATGAAAAACAATGTATATGGCCGTCTCCTTGTTTTCACATGTTTTCATATATTTCATATACTAGATTAGATATGCTATGGGATATATATGACAAATGCACCTTTACTGAATTTTTAACCGTGGACATATATGTATCCTTACCATACTAAACCGACTAGCATTATTGGTATCAAACCAATAGCGATTTATACAAGCTAAATCTTCTAATCGATAATTGGGCCAAAGAAAAAGTTTTAATTTAATTAGTTTATTTTTATTTAGTTTATTTTTATCTATAATGTGAGCGCGGTTTTTTATGTTATTATTATTGATAATTTCTGTATTTATATCATTTCCATTTTTTGAATTGAAAGAAATTAGAATTCTCAATTCTCTACGATGTTTAGAGGATAAAAGATTTTCGGGAACAAGTAAATCATAATTTTTTTTGTCTTTATTTCTAGTTAAACTTTGATTTAGTACAATAGATTCGGTAAAATTCTTTTTATCAATATAGTTTTTTTTTCTGTATCTTTGATTAATTTGTTGTTTTCTCTTATGAACCAATAAAATATTTATGGTTTGATACATAATAAATTTTCCATCATTTTTTACCGACAGACGGGTTGATTCGATAATCAATATTCCCTTTTTCATCAATTCTGTAAGAGTTAAATCTTTCTGAATCATTAGAATATCTAGACTCAGTTCTCCCCTTTGAATAGAGGATAGAATAATTTCTCGTGGATTTGTCAGTCTAAGCAGGAGACAATATATTTTGATATTATTGATTATTTTTTGATTTAAAGAATCATCCCATCTTAATTGAAAGCATAAATACCTTTTTAGCAAGAAATCAAGTTCTGCTTCCGTATTACTTTTGTATTGCTTTTTCTTTCTACGCTTTTTCCTGTCTGATCTTGCATAATCTTCTTCAACATCTTTTTCTTGGTTTGATAGAACTGATTCAAGATCTACTTGATCCTCAGACTCTTTTTCTTCATGATTTGGATTCTTTAATTGAATGGATTTTCTTTCATTCGATGATATAGATAGAAAAGTATCGTTATTTTTCTTTCTGTTGATTTTTTTATTTTCACTAACATTTTTAGTTCCATTAAAATTTAAAAGAAGTAATTTGATTGGTATCACCCATGATTTTATCTTATATGCGTTGCAAAGTATCACAAATTTTGGAAAGAACCAAAATTCTAAATTTGATGTGGGACGATCTAGTATTTCTTCATTCATTCCCATCCAATCAAAAAGGTTTTTTTTTTGTTTGGTTCCGGTATCGATCCAGGATTCAATATCGACTTTCTTTCTAAGACAAAAATGGAGAATTCTCCAATCAAAATATTTTCTATGTGAGCTTTTTTCCGTATCGATAATAGCATCTTCTGCTAGATGCTTATTGACAGCGATACCTCCCGACATATCAAATAATTTGCTTTTATCTATTTTGTAATTATAAAAAATTTCTTGCTTATTATTTAATTGGAATGGTAATTCATAAATAGATGAGTCTTTCTTATCTTCATAATTAATGGATTTATATAATAAAATATTATATCTATGGTATTTTTTAAAATTCTCTTTTTGGTTCGATAATGAATCCACTTCAAAATTATTTTGTTTTTCATAATGAATTAATTGGTCTTTTTCATATAAATTCCATTTATTTAAATCTTTATTTTGAATCATAGGCCGTTGATTCATTCTATTTCGCCATTTTTGCGATATTAATCTAGACCATCTGATCTGAGATAAATCGTATTTATATTGATAATTACTTCTTACCCAGTTTTTCCATTCATTCATTACAGAATTTATAAAATTTGTATCTTTTAATTTGAACTGAAATCTTCCTTGGGCTCCAAAATAATCTTTTATTTCATTCTTAAGAAAAAGAGATGCTCCATCATATTGAAGGACAGATCTTAACTTATATAGGTTAATAACTTGGACTTGTGATAATTTGTAAAATACATATGCTTGTGACAAGGAGGTTACGTTATAAAAAATCTGTGAGTTCTTGTTAATATTACTATAATTAAATGCTTTTTTTATAATCGAAATAAAGTGAATTAGTGTATTTTGATTTGTTTCATCAATTCTTTTGTGATTTTCTTTTTTATTATACATATAAATGTATTTATTAATCATTTTTATTGGTGATTCAAGAAAAAACTGTACATTGATCCTCGGAATATTAATGATAGCTAGAAGGATATCTATATATATCTTTTCAATCAAAATTTTTATAAAAAAATAGGATTTACGGACTAATTGAGCATTCTTTCTTTTTAATATCTGTAAAATATTTTTTGCTGATTTAAATTTTAATCTTTTAGCATTATAACTTAGTTTGTTAGGACTAATATTTCTTTCTGAGGTTAGAAATTGTTTTTTCTTTTCTTTTGTAATTTTTTCTATTTGATTTCTTATTGTCTTTGTTCTGGCATTCAGATCTTTCATTTTTTTTTCTGTCAGTGAATAGTTTATCCAATCCATAGATCGAATTGAAGTGGAAAATTTATCAATAGTCCGATTATTTATTGGGGAATCCTTTTCATTTTTAGTTTCATTTAATTCATATACTTCTCTAAATCCAAATAATAGAATTGGATTTCTTTTTGATTTTGAAAATTTATTTATTATTTCTTTTAAAAATAGAATACCTTTGATGAACCCATTTTTTGTTTCTTTTGGTAAATGTAGAAATAGTTTTCTTTTTTCTTTTAAAATTGTTAGAGTTAGAAAACCATTTTTTTTCAACTTTCTCATTTTTTTTTTTAGTTTTTTAAAGATGGGTTCAAAAAGTGAAAGCTCTTTTCGGGGAGAACCAAAAGGAAGTTCAGCTTCCATTCCCAAAACTGTTAAAAAACAAAAATCATTTTTTTGTCTTTTCTTTTTTATTGGATCTTTATAAAGGAATTTTAACTTAGATCTGTGCCAAGGTTGTAGTCGAAAAGGAAATAGGATCTTTATTTGAATACCGTCTGTTAACCAGTTTTTCGGAAATTCTGTTTCTGATAATTGAACTCCATTATAGGTGCATTTAACATGCATTTCTCTATTCCAATCCTTTAAATCCTCGGACCATTCGGGAATTTGAAATAATAGGATACGAATGATATTTTTAGCTATTATTAATGAAGGTAATAGAATATATTTTCGAAGAATCGATTGAATTACTAAAACACAACCTCTTATTGCTTGAGCAAAAATAATGCTATCCCAGGTTTCGGCTATTTCTATACGGACTTTTTCTTCTCTTTTGTCTTCTTCTCGTTTGTTTTTGCCCTCTTCTTTTTCTTTTTTGTCACTTTCTTTTGTTTTTTTTTCTGTATAAGTAGAATCTGAAATTGTGAATCCTGCATTTTTACACATCCAATTTATAAACATTATTTTCATCAGTTCAGAAGTATCAAAAGCAAAAAAAAGAAATTTGTCTATTCTGTCCAAAAAAAGGGGAGAATGTAAATTTGCTTGAAACAGTTTCAAAATAGCTATTTTGCGCCTTTGCGTTCGCATGGAGCCCTTTATTATATCTCGACGAAAGTCCGATTGTTGTGAATAACGTATCAAAGCAACTTCGCCTGTTTGATCAAAATTAGTTGTATCT